AAACTTGCTTTATTCTCATTGGAGAAAGACTCTCCCGCGGCAAGGTTTTACACATAGGGCCAGCCAGCTGCTTTCTTTATCTCGCTTGCGTCCGTCTAGCGCCTTTCTTTCGGTTGGGGTCCGTCCCGGCCGGGGCTTAGACCGCTTGGGTTCTATTTTTCTCGAAGGCAGTCAACGTGTCAGCCATTCCTCTCCCATTAGACTTGTCAATCCTTTGCTCTTTTTCCTTATCTCCCTCTACTTTATTTGACAGGGGCGGAGAATACCAGTCTATCAATAACAAGAATACAGTAGCAATTCAGTTTCAAATTGTTTGAGCTTGGAAGCAACCTACTATCTATCTATCGATAGGCTAAAACAGACTGCTATTGGCTGCTTTGCCTATCTATTCTATTATGGCCGGCTTGGAGACATCAGAGGAAGACCGTCATTTCTATCCGGGTACGATCATAGCTTCATTCATTCGTTGAACCTTGGGGATAACCATTAGCATTGAGGTCAATCACCACACCACCTCTATCATACGACATTACATGACGCGAGAGTGCATGGTCAACACACACCCACCTAAAGCGCCTACGTTCCGCTTGCAGCCAATACAAGCACAACCTAACTTGCACGAGATTCAACAACCGAAACTACTGGTAGTCCCGAGGGGACGGCATCCTCCTATAATAGTTAGCAGTACTGAACAAGCGAGTCATCGGTCGGGGGAAAGAAAACGCCTTTCAAAAAAAAAGAAAAAAAAAGGACATCGTCCTTGAGAACTTCCTTGATGATTTAGCAATTGAGAGACGGTTGCGACAAGTAAGAAAGTGGGCCACCCGGGAACTGGAAGATAAAAAGAGTTCCTTTTGTATATAATAATAGTTGATGAAATAACAAAACTCTAACTGGGCAGACCCTTAATCACTTCTAGTGGACTATGCATAGGACTACCCACGGAGCGGTGAAAAGACAGAAAGTATTCCTATTGATTCTAAGGGAGAACGAAGGACGGAGTGGAGGATGGAGGCGGATCGGTTGGAACGCGGGCTAGCCGGCCGGTAGGTTCGATTCCTCCCCGATTCCTATTTAATCGATCCATTGTTCGTGCAATCTTAAGGTTCATAGTCCTTTAGCTCTTATGAAAGTGGTTGACAGTGGCTTATGAAAGTGGTACCCCTTTCTTTACTTTAAACAGTGGTTGACACAGGTTGAATGATACAAGCAGGAAGCAAACAACAGGAAGAACCAGAGCGGGTGTAGATGCTCGTGAAGGAACGGGAGCTGAAGCAACAGGAATTGGTCAACGAGTAGGAAGACTTGGAAATTATTTTGAAAAAGGTGGCTAACACTAATATGCCTATCCACTACTATGGTGGTCATCATCGCTATGGCATGCACTGTGGCATGTTCTATGGTGCCTAGCCTATGCTGCTGGCCAACTACAGATCGATAGTGAGATTCTGATGCTATGCAGTTACGGATGCTCGTAATAGAGATTATGATCTTCGTTATCGGGAGTAAGATCCAGAATTAACTTCAAGTAGGGATCCTAGTGCTAGTGATCGGGGTTCCGTCTTTCGTGATCGTTAGGAAGAGCCGGATGCTAGTGATCTATATTTTGATGTTTGGGATCGAAAGATTCTGATGTTCGTAAGCGAGACCTAGATCCTCCAGTAGCACCAGCAACAGCAAATAAGCTACCACCTGATCTTGACCCTGACAGAACGGAATTCAAAGTTGAAGAAAAGTAATGGTTGAAGAACCTCGTCTCACATCTCTTCCTGGCCAAGGTGGGATAAGCACAACTCCGTCCAGTATCTTTCCCTGTTCCGATATAGCCTAATATCCCACCCAGTAGAAGTGTGGATGGACCGGCGTGGATAGGGGAATGTCCCACCATCATATAGTCCAATTCCTTTCCAGTGCCAGCATTCCTGTGTACGCATATCTAGGCGCAGTTCCAGTAGATGACCTTGTTGATCCGGGACCAGAGCCTGTTGACTAAGTAGCAGATAGACCCTCGGAGGGGACGCCCGCAGCAGAGTCAGCAGAGAGAGCAGGGGCAGGAACATAACAAGCTCCATAGCCGGTTGTTAACCTAATAGCATGATGGGCATAGACAGTACCATAGGTTGGTTCCAGATCGAGCTATTAAAGCACCTGACGGAACGGAACAAAAAATCTGGTAGAGGAAAAAGGCAGGAGTCTATTTAGTAGACTTAGTTGCGTATGTTGAGTAAAGAACAGCCCCGTGAAGCTACGGGCTTTCCCTCTGTCTGGCGCGCATCCTTCCCTCCCCTCCTTTCTATCATTAGAAGCAAAGAAAGGCAGGAGCAGGTTTTTAGTCCCAAGTAACAGATTGAGTAGCTTTTATAACCAGCATCTAAGTAACTTCCAGATCTATAGTCACCATCAGTGTTAGATCCTCTAGGTGCAGGGGAAGCAAGCACCGAAATTGGTGCCTCTTCCTTTCCTGCTCCTCTAGTAAAGAAAGGATCACCTCCGCCCAATAGAGCCTAGCCCGAGAGAGGACTTCTCCAGTGTGGATCGAAATGGTCTCGCGAAGCCGGTCCCCGCCAACCGAAGACTCTCAGAAAAAACAACCTTGACATGACCTCAGAATCAGAGATCAAGAGAGAACTAGTGATCAAGAATGACTCGATCCCTAACTGACAGATTCGATGACGAGAGTTTCAGATTCGGGAATCGATAAATTCGTATAGATAAGAATTCGGATATGCTGAACATCTTAGTCTCAGTATGCCGGGTATGTCTTTGCCCAGTGGATTGGAGAATCAATAGTTTCTGGTGTTGGGCGAGATGGGGAGAAAACTCCACTCCTTGCTTCAGCCCTTCTTCTCCCACAGACAGACCTGGGTGGGGATCTCTACTCGAATAGAAGGCGCGAACTCATCGATGCTATGACAGCCCTTCCTTGCCTAACCGCTGCTGTTTTCTCAGGTCGAGTTGAGGGCTTGAGCTTCTATGATTCCTGTATTGTTGCTTTTGCGTCGGCTGTCTTATATATATAATATTTCTTTAACAAAAAGAAAGGCCAGTTCTTGTCTAATCGATAGTGGCTCGTTCCTCTGATTATGGTTGAGCTGCCACTGATTGACTAACCTCAGTCAGGATCTCTGATCCCTACGACATGATCTCAGGTTCTTCCTCGGCCCCTTTCTTCTGTCTTTGACTTTGTGCTTTTTCTGTCCTAGGTAGGCTTCTCTTCTCGCTACTCCAGTCTAGTGGGGAAGGTCTGTTGGATTGTGGTGTTATGACTAATTAATAAATAAATAGCTTATATAAAAGTGATGATATGATGCCCAGGCTAGGAACTGCTGTTATTCATAGTAGGGTGCTGTTCCCTTTCCCGAAAGAAAGAGAAAGATCCCGAGAAAAAGGAAGTAGGCTTCGGTTCAATCTGGGATCGAACTATCCTCTTTTCTTTGGCTGTGTCAAGCCAGTTCTCTGATCCGAGGGGGACTCTTGTGAAGTAAAGAAAGTTTCCAGGGATCGAACCGAACTCCCACTCCAAGCTTTGGCATATGGAATAGAGTCTTTTAGCTAGTCTTATGAGACTAGCTTTGCTTTATAGAGTACAAGAGCTTTCCCTATCAGCTGTAACTAGATTAGAAAGAAGAAGTCCTGCCTTATTTATTATAAATAAATGAAAAGTATAAATTGAAGACTTTCATTTATTTATATAATTGCCAACAAAGCCTTTTTTTTTGTTTGGGTCCAGGGCTTCTTTGTTTCGGACAAGAGTGTCCAGCACGCAAGGGGAAATAGAATGCCCAAGGAAGATTAGCATGGGCAGAAGTGAGATTTTATTGGATTCCATTCTTGAGCCACTCACGAAGTCCACGGTTAGGCTTGTTCAGATCAGAGGGGAGGAATTTAGTAGCTTTAGGGCAGGTTATGAGGACATGGTCGGTGCTTTCATTGATTCCTTGGCACCAACAGGATCCCTGACTAATGTGCCGAGTGTGGAGAAGGGCTATACGATCATGGGCACAAAGCCAGAGGAAGTCGTTCACTCTAGGAGTAGTTTGGGCAAATCCACTTCAAGTCACTCGATTGGAGTCTTTGCTGAGAGTCTTGATGAGCAGCCATATGGTAAGCATGTTTGCTTTTGAAGTTACCCTTGGGATCCGTCCTCCCTCTTTCTTCTTTTCCTTCCTGACGTGAACGGCCACTATTTATACTAGATTGTGGGGGTATCGTGAGTGCGGAGCCTGGGGAGTACGAATTCAGTGCCATTCCGAAGAGATGGTGATAGGGAAGCAAGATATGTTAAGTATAGAGAGTAAGCCGGACAAAAATCTGACTTTTTGTTTTTCGCAACGCTCCTGGTGAAAGCGTAATTCGGTACGGTAGAAGGGTCTTGGCTTCTTTTCTCGATCTTCTTTCGAAAACTATGATCAGTCATGGCAAACTCCGGTTGCAATTTGTCAATAAGAAGCTGCATTTGAGGTGGAAGTCAGACTTCTGTGCTGTATGACGAGGAAGACGTGGGTCGCTCTTCAGCAGACCCCGCCATTCGATCAAGGGCTTTCCTACACAAGTGGCCTCAACAAAGAGTTGAACCTTGTTTTCGGGGAGCTGGAGCTCAGCTGGTTAGAGCAAAGGACTGAAAATCCTTCGTGGTTCGATTCCACTCCGAGTGAATAAGTTCCAGGAAAGGCGGGATGCTAATAAACGATGAAGACTCACTTTCCAGCGAACCTACGCCCGGCTTTAAGCGTTGTATTAGGGTAGGGATTTACTTTCTCTTCCGTCTGACTAGAAGGTAGGACAGTCTTGTCTATTTACGACTGTGATTTCTGCCTAGCTTGCTCAGTTAAGTATACTTTAGGTTCAAGCAAGGGGTCAGTAGGAATCTGACTCCACATCGCTAACAAGCCTGTGATCTTTTAGCGTAGAAAGAAGTGAATGGCGTGGCAGTGAGGACTTTACTTTAGGCATAGCATTCGCCTATTTCCGCGAAAGCCTGATCCGTGCGCTGATCCTTCTTTCTATAGTAGGAAGACAAGATCGCAAGGGAATCACTAGTTCCATGGGTAAACCGAATCCGGGTATACCTAGCCAACAACCATCATGCACGGATCGATCCTTCCATCATGTGCGAAAAGCGAATACAGTTGTTTTTATGTAGGGGGGAGGTCCCTCCCCCCGCACGACTATTAGATACATCGGTTGCGTGCTAGGTTGAAGCCAATGTGAATGCATGATCGAACGGTCCACGCACCATCCGCTTTGATTCGTTGAGAGTCGACCGACGGCCCCGCTCAACCGATTAAAGCCTATCTGCGCCCACTCCGAGGAAATGGTTCACGTACGGTATGATTCGCGGAACGGACCTCATGCGCTCTTCTCTTGCACACGAATTGGATTTGAACCAATATCTCTCCTTTGGAGTGACTTTCCTTTTAGTCTAATCGTGGCTTTGGTTACCCGGTTCGTCCTTCTCGTCGATCTTTTATGGACTACTTCCGGGGCGGCCCTGCAGTCTGGAGTGGGGTCTTATGAGGGTTACCTATCCTTCCCTCACAAGAGAAAGGCTACTGCCTCCAGATAAAAAGGGCTATTGATTCCCAGTTCCAGGAGTGAGTCAAGCAGCGTCTGGAGAACCCCCAGATCCTCCAGATCGTGATGAAGGTGGGCCGCTACGTCTTGAATACTCATTCCCGCGGGTAACTGCACACCCTGCGACCCCAAAAGCTCTTCGAGCTTATTGGATATGAGTTCTTTCAAGGAATCGAAGGTGAAATCTGACAGCCGTTCTTCCATATTTTCAGCTGTCAAGCCCCTTAGCCGGCGCCCGGCCCTAAAGCCTACGTAGACTGAGAGAGCGACCGACAGGCCCATGGAAACGATATATTGAGCTATTTCTAAATCGGACATTTAGAATGGAGAAAAATTCGTCATGCTTTTTTCATTCACGATTTTTTGTTCTCGTCGCTTCAAAACCTCGTTCCTTTTCTCTTGGACATCTCACTTGAAATGCAATCAATTTCTTCTCTTCTGATATTTTTTACATGTGTTGTTTGAAACATCGCAGGAATGGCACGCAGAAAAGGAAAAAGAGGAATTCGGCTTCGAGCAGAGGTTTCGCAGAGGAGGTGAAACTCTTTCTTTCCGCTTGTAGGTTAGGCGAGTTAGTCGATAAGGAGAGGAAATTTCATGAGTTTCCCTTTTGTAAAAAGTATTGGTTGATTTCCCTTCTTTCTAAGGGAGAGATGAAAATGGATTGATCCTTCTTTGAGTCCCATGTTGTTCGTTTAGTCTAGACTGCTTTGTATAGCTTAGCTTCTCCTCTGCTTAGCGGCTGTTAGCTTCGGAGGCAAAACCCTTTATTCAAGTAGAGTGTAGAGGTGTAGAGTCAAAGAAAGACATTGAATTTCTCATTCACAAATCCAATCTTTGACTCTGGTTTTCCCCTCTTGAAGCTCTAGAAGGCCGATGTCAGTCAAGAAAAATGCGACTTTTGAACCCCTGTTGGCTATCTTTAGGGGTCCTAAAATAGCGATTCTGCCCACGAGAAAGAAATGCCTTTGAGTTTGAGATAGGATCCTTTGTTGACCATCGACCGGTTGCCCCTTCATCAGAAGATGGTGTAAGCTTCGGTAGTGAAACTGCAAAGTTGCTTTAGACAGGTTGGTTTCAGAGTTGTAGCTTTCCCGAGACAGCTTTGGAGCAGCGAAACTTTCTGAATATTCATTCCTGGGCTCCGAGGTCAAGAAAAGACTTTGTTTGCCTCTCTTCGGTTGATTTCAAATACGATCTTTCATATTTGAGAAAAGGAACTGTCTTCCATCATGCATGTGTTAAGCATAACACTACGTTTGTTTACAAATCGGCTAGGCCGGCTAAAAAACCGGGTTTTTGGCATAGTTTAAAGGTCGATTCTCGAAAATGCTTATAGTACGATAATAGTTGAAAAGCTAACCTCCAAAAGAGCTTTTCCGAGCAATTGATGTCAAATTTCCGGGGTTTCGTCACGTCATAAAATAAGTAAATCGTGTTTGCACGAGATTTCTATCCAATCAGTAGCCAACTTCGGACCTATGGCGAACCAGTCTCGTACTCTAGGGGGGGCGGTCTAGTCAGAGCAAATGATCAAGCAAGAATGTTCCTTTATTTGTTTACGCACTTCGTTGACTAGTGAAGTAAGCAAGCTACCTTGGGACTAACGTTGCCACTGGGGTCGCTCATCTTACTCTAGGGTAGCACTCTCTATGGAAAGATGAGTGGTTTGTGCTTCACTAGCCAAGTCCATGCGCCTACAGCTCGATCTACTAGCGCTCTCTTCGATCCTTCCAGGTCAAGACCTTCGCTTGTTGACCACTTTTCGATGAGCAGATCTTTCGCTCAATTACGATCCATACTCAAACATGTTCGTTCGACGCCTCAACTGCCCTCTGCCACACATCTCTTTCCTTCGCTCTAGACCCACCCCCAAAATAGACCTTCTGCCCTTTCCTTTCACACTCTAAGGGTTGAACTAGAAAGTCAGAGTTAGGAATGCCATCTAGTCCTGCCTTTCTGATAGCGATCTCCCTACGTATTTCTGTTGATTGCTTCTAAGAGTTTCCTTCGTTGATGTGACCTTCGGTAAAGCAATTGCACTTATAGCTAGCCTCTAAGATCCCTGGTTGAGGCGAAAGCCATGAATACTCAGATTCCGAAGCAGGTCAATCGAACCTAGTGTGAAAAGTTTTTATCTGACTTGCATCGATTGGAATCTGCTATCTATGGTCTCTTTTCTATTGGTAATCAGTAGTTGAGGGCGCTTCTTGCTTGCTTCCTTTCTCCACTGCTTTCCTTAGCATTAGCATGGGGTTGGTCTTCCTCGGTGAGCGGATGTCTATAACACCCATTTTCAAGGATCTGGCGGATCGCCTAGCAGGAAGGCTACTGAGCCACTGATCTGACCTTCGATTGGCTTTGTACGTCGATTAACGTAGATCAAGAAAGGAAAGAAATCCAATTGTGTTTGAGCCGGCATTTCTTCCTTGTGATTGGGTATGTATGTGTAGGAGAGTTACGTACTGGAACCGCAGGAAGATATCGTCTGGTGGAATGGCAGGACCAGAAAGCTTGGTTGATTTTGTTTGAGGAAAACAGAATCATTCTCGGTTGTACAATCATTACTAGTAGTTCCAGCGAGGTCAGATCTTTCATCAATTGGCTTTCACAGGGCTTCTTTTTAGATCAAATAGTCCATAGAAATTCACTCATAACAGAAGCTAGAGGACTGTCTTCGTAGGACGCGTGGACGGATGAGCGATTGGACCGCCTACAGGACAGTTACTGGACAGATGCGACCCTTACCTGTTGACAGATGACAGACAGAAGAGCGGGAAGTAGCTCTATTTAAAGGAAGGGAATCTTGTACTGAGCTAGCCTGCCTTGAACTTGATTGAAGTAGGCAGTCTCCCCTATATCTGACAGCTTTAACTGGCCTTGTTACTACAAATACTACAAAGAAATTGCCATAGATCGAAACTTATTCCAGGCTTAGTATCTCCGGATAGACCAATTAAAAGAAGACGAGTCATAAAGGGAAATTTCTAACAATTGAAGGGGTCACATCCTAACGCACCTAGAAAGATAGGCTATTAATGGGAGGTCTTCGGAGTGCAGGGAATTGCTACTTCTTCAGTAGAAGGAATTGGACAACTAGGCTCTTAGGCAGCTATTGAATCTGCCCAGGGACTTTAAATCCTTCCATGGATTTAATCGCTTTGGTTGTCTCAAAGAAAGTCAATAGGTCGAGTGAGATCAAGGGCATCAGTAGGACTGATTTTAAGACAATTAGGGACAAGGTCTTTTTGACGCTTCCCCACAGCTAGTAGTAAGAGATCAAAGAGGACTCAAAGGGAAAATCCCATATCCCGGGTTCCTAGATAGACTGGATGAGCTTGACTACTAAATGCCGTGTCTTCAGAAAGAAGATAGAAGTGGCAGCAGTAGCCCCAGTAGATTAGATAGTCCCTTCTACTAGGGTGCTCATTGGATGGGCACAATAATAGGGTTTTCAAGGAAAGAAAGCTTGAGGCCAACTTATGCCAAACTGCCAAAGCAAAGATTTAGATTATTAGGCCAATGAAGGGAAGGATCATTGGCGCCTTCTTCCACAGCTAAAGCAGGTTTAGGTCATACCCCTTCTCAGTTTACATAAGGCTCTACCCCCTTTCATAAAAAAAGGCACAAGGATTGGTCTCGAAAAGGCAACTACCGGCATGGGGCACGAGTTGTAAGGAATTCTGGTAGTTCAGTCACCCGAGGGGGATGTTATAAGCTGCTACATTAATTGGAGATGGAGCTTCTACAATTGCTTTAGCGGGAGGCGGTTACTCCGATCTTTGGTTCGATCTATCAATGAAAAGTCCCTTTCAAGGGGCCCTAAAGCCGTCAGACCTAAAGCAGGATACTGGCATAACACAAAAACTGGGAGACTTGCTCCTCCCTACTGGCTTTCTTTTCCTCTAAAAATACTAAGACTAAGGTTTTCACCGCTACTTAGTGGAAAAGAGTTGGATTAGTCCCCACCAGCGGCATTACCGACTCAAGAGTCAAATCTATAGTTGGATTAGTCCCACCAAAGGGAATCACTAATTAGGCTGGATTCTCCGTTCGGAATGTGCCATCTGGTTGGTGTCCAATCATTTCCTCAAAGGAAGTCGTCAAACTGCGTAGAGGAGAACAAAGATGAAAGGTTGATTAAGGGGGAATCACAACAAGGCTCAAATCCTTCGCTGTCTCGCTAGTTTGGGGCCTCGTTAGGGGATCTCCTCATGAGGATCGGTTCTCGTGCCCATATGAATTCGGCCTATCTGTCAAAAGATTCAGTGTCGAAAGACAGAGCCTTTGAAAGCCCCTTCTTCTTATAGTCTGAGTCTTCCTTGGACCACCGCTTGCTCTCCTACCGGCCTTTCTCTCTTAGCTTTCCCCGCTTAGGCCTTAGGGGCTTAGGACATTAGCAGTCAGACTTCCGCAAGGTAGCAAAAGAAGGAGCAGCAGTGGAAATCACAGTAGTTGTAGCAAAATCATTGGCACGCTAGGCCCCTTCTCTAAGAGAAAATAGGGCAGGCTACTTGAATGGACATCTGAGATGGCATCAAGCCGAGCACAAAACAGATCTGGGCTGCTAGTAAGGAGGGCAGTGAAGCCTTCTAGCATAAGTGATGCCTTCCCAAGGTCTGGTCTCTTCGGGACCTAATGAGATGCCTTAAACTCGAGGGTTGGATAAGCAAACCTGGCCAAAGAATCACTATTTCGATTGAAGCTCTGCCGCGGTGACCCAATTCTCATATACAGATAAGCGAGAATGCCCTTTCTGACACGGCTGCGTCCTCACGAATGCCAAACTTCGTAGCTCAGCTCATCTGGGATGACCAAGCTCCAGGGAGGTTTTCTTGATGACATGGCGGGCTCCAAGCTAGACCCTTCTCTGCTACCAAATCATAGATCTTCCAGAGAAGACCAAAGCGAATGAGCTCACTCTGCCAAGCCACAATTCTAATGGATAGTCATTGTGACCCCGACCCGAGGCTTTGTGTACCGCATATTCTTTATTGTGAAAGTGGCATCTTTCTTTCAGACTGCTTTACTTAGGATGGCTTAGCCGAGCTGGAAGCTATACTCTAGGCGGGCTGAGAATCCTCTTCTTTTTATTCCGGGAATGAGCTGTTGCTGTTGTAAGGCCTTGTCTTTTTCGAAAGCTAAACCTAAAATAAGTGCATATTCCTTTTTTTCTGGAATAGGTGAATCCATGCTTCTTTATTTCCTTCCCGAGTTGAGAACAGAGGACAATCCCACCCGGACTTTGATCCTTATCGACTTTGACCGAAAGAGCTATTCTTTTCCGGAAGCGGAAAGAAAGTCTTGTACGAGGTTCAGTTCAGGCTGGAAAAGAAGTCATGCCTCATTCTGATTGATGTAGATGGGCAATCACCAATGGCTGAAATGAGAAAGAAAGGGCTTCGTCCGTAACGACGTACCGACTGGCTCTCCGATAGACTCGTAGATAGAATGGCCTTTCATCGACCCCTTTCTACTCACCCAGGAACCGAGGAGACAAATAAAGATAGAATAATAAGAATTCTTAATCTCGCTGCTTTCTTCAGCCAAGACTCTTTCACCTCACCCTACCAACTCCTTTTCAATCCGGATGTCTGCAGAGATCCCAGACAGGAAAAGACTCCCTTCTAGCTTTCCGACAAGATTCAAATCCATCTTTCTTCGGGATTTTGGGCTTACTCTTATTTTCCTTCGGGGCCTTATGTTTCGAAAAAGAGTCCCCACTTGTACTGTATGTATTGACTGCCTCAATGCCCGCTGACTTTTTTGTGACTTTACTGAGTTCCTAAGCACGAGCAAGTCAGATTTTGAGCCCCAACCTCCATTTCAATCAGAATTCTTGCATAAGCAAGTCGTGATCTCTTACGGATCAATGTACCAGTAAGAGATTGAGATTTACACCATACATGTAAGCTGAAAAGAGTTCTTCCTAAACATGCAATTTGCTAAAAGTAGTCTCGTGTACACTGTAAGACGCTTGAATCCCTGACCAATACCCATAGGTAAAGGATTCAAGCTACACATTCAAAAGCCTCAGGCACAAACATGATAGTTACAGCTCTCTGAAGAGATTAAAGGAGCCAGGCATAGCCGGAACTCTTTCGTAGGCAGCTCTCGAGGCAGTGGCTTGAAACTAATCTCCCGCAGTCACCCACCATGATCGGAGCTGAGATTCTTCATACTAGCTTGGTTAGGTCAATATCTGTACCATCGCTTCTATTTGATGTAATATAGTATAGAGATCGGCTGAAGGTGAATAGGGTGAGATCCATTAAAGTAGATGCAGCTTCCCTGGCTTGCTTACCAGGACTGAAAGCTGAGGAAATAGCATTCGCTGGAGGCTGTTACTCTTTGAGGAGTAGAGTCTTTTGATTGCTGACCTAAACTCAGAAAGGAGAGAAGGTGATAACGACTATAACTCTGCAGCCCTTATCCACTATGACAGTCCGTCCTTGCCTAACAGCAACAGCTGCTCTTCCGGCGCTACCACGAAATCCTAGCCCGGGAACACAAGACCTAGCCACTCTATTTCCTGCTTCGCGAGACAGTGCCATCCCAAGTCAAGCGCTAGAAGAAAGGAAATGAGAGAACCGTCAGCAGCCGCATCAGCAGTTCGCGTTGACGGCTTTAACAGAATCTGATAAGAAGAGCTTAACGCAGCTCGACCCTCGGGCTCGGGAAGTACGGTCAGATTCATAGGACCGAGACTATATAAGCTCATATCGGCTAAGCCAACTAATAGGCCAAGAGCGAACCCTCTTTCTTTTCCGGTTTTTCGGTTAAAGGAGAGGCACGGCATAAAGCCCTTCATACTCTAAAACCTTGATAGGAGCCGCCGAAGACGATGTTCATTGATCAGCTATTTTCCAATCTCGATGTTCTTTCCGGTTGAAAAGGAAAGTCAGAAGAGAAAAGCCCTCAGGAAATAGTCGACACGGGGACGAGTGGAAGAAAACATTCGATCATCGGGACCGTACTCTACCCGCCTAACCACTGCATGAGGAGCAGAAGCCGGGAGTGAAGACGCTCTCCGGAATAGATTCGGTCTCAACTTCTGAACCGGACACCTCTTGATATACGTCGCCATAGGCAACGAGTTCCACCACCCTTTCTGAATGGTCAGGATTCACCGCTATGGCTGGTAGCCCTTCTATCATGGATTAGCCAGACCAGTGGAGAAGCAAGGAACTGGTAGCTACATCTTAAGTCTTTTTAAACCATAGTCTTAAGTAACTAACAAATAACACTGATAGCAACTAGTTGACTATGACTTTGTACTAGTAACTCGCGGAACACTTTCTAGAGATCTCTCCTTCCAAGGGTTCAGCTTATTGAAATGCTTACACTTTCTGACTTATGCTTATGGAAATCGATTCTGGAAAAAGTAGTCCCTAAAGACTGCGCATTCTATTCTTTCAAGTCCCACAGCTCTTAGTTCGTACGCTTTCCATTAACCTGACAATCCGGCTCAGTCTTTCACTTGTATCTGATGGCATCTGTAATAGAAAGAGACTCGCAGGCATTAGCTTTCCAGCTGTCCATGCTTTCTCTCTCATTCCAAGGTAGGGAGGGTAGGCGCTTAGTCTTTTATAGACCTCTTCATGAAGAACCCCCACTTTTTGAGAAGGAGAAGTGGAGGAAGAGGTGGGGTCTAGGTTTTCCTAAGTCCCGTAGTGGACCCCTTTGTCTAAGTCGTCGAAGTTGGATTTGCTTTTGTTTGAGAATGGAGCTGAAGTTGCATCAAGGACTGAGTTTCTCTTTCTTCGTTGAGCGCGTCTATCTTATAGAGTGGTCTACCCGTCTCACTTGCTTAGTCGGCTAAGGTAAGGTAGCTTAACCTTGAAGAAGGGCCATTTCCCTCTCGTCCTATTGTGGTAAGGTAGCAGTCAAGTCTTGGAAGCAAGCAACCTTTTTGCCAGTCTGGTTGTCTGATTGAGTAGCCCCGCAGTCCGTCCAGCCTAGTTTCCTAAGAGTGGTCAATGTCGGCTAAGTTCCTTTTCTTTTGTTTCGGGCCTGCTTTCTCTTGGGAGCATAACTCCCCCTATACTTAACCCTACCGAGAAGTAGAGGAAGTAGTCTTTGACTGAGTCCCCTAGTCTTCCATTCGATTCGGTCCTAACAGCGGTCAAAGTCGTAGAAGGTCCAGTTGCTTCTTGCTTTTGCTTGAGTTCTTGTCCCTGCTTTCCTGAAGGAAGGCATTTTTTTGTTGCTCCAGTGAGAAAGCCTTAGCTTCGTCTCGGAAGTTCCACAGGAACGTAAGCCAACTTAACTCCCAAGTCTCATTAGCGAAGCTAGAGTAGCAATCTTTCTATCAATGACTTTCCTTGCCATCTTGATTGCCGCTCCGTGTGGAATTGGACCTAGAAGAATGAGTCTGGACTGAAAGCCCCTCCCACCTCCTTGGAATAGAAAGTTTTTCATTTTCCTATACCAGATAAACTAATCAAAAATAGGCTTTTTCAAAGCTCGTCCTAACCCAAAAGCAGGTCGATGCCTAAAAACACGGGGTTGAGTTAAATGTCTTATTTTCCTAAGGTTTTCCCTTCTAAAAAAAAAGTTTATGCCCCAAAACAGGCTATTTCATCGTAACTCTATTAATGGCAGATGGCTATGAGAGGGTGTGAATTGGAAGCCCTAGACCATACCAACTCGCTTCAGACTAACTTTCCAGCTCACAATTGAGAAAGTGTTCAACTTCAAAGGAAGTCTATTTGTTCATTAGAAAGAATCGAGAGTACCTCGAGCTATTGCCCAGCTAGGATGCCCCATTTTGTCATGAATCCGCCCCAGTAATGGAACACCTCGTCCTGTTACTAGCAAAAGCTAGATCAATCGACTCCGATAAATGGATGAGATGGAAAAGCCTTATTATTGTCCTAATTTCCGGTTGACTGATTAGCCCTGCCATCTTACCTTCCAAGGTAGCCCACGGTTAGAGCTGCTTTTTTTCTCTTATAAAGTCTTTCCTTGCAGGAACATGCTATGGATTAAGAGATCCGCGAAGGAACGTCCAAACAAGAAATATGACCCAACCCATAAAGCATTATACCGAGCCATCCATTAAGGAATGCTTAAGGATAAGGAAGGAGAAAGGCTCGAAACCATGCCCGAGGATCAATTCACTTCACCAACAGCCATAGCATTGGTCCCTCACCTCCAATCAAAGGCATTTCCAGCTTTAAAATAAAGAAGATCTCTCTACAGATGACCTTCGGCTCAACTATGTTTTCCTCCACTTTCAGCTTCGGTGCACTTACTTATCAGGCAGGAGCAGGGATCCTGTTTCCTTGATAAGAGGGCAGAGAGAGCGTGTTTATTGCTCTGGTGTGTGCGGAGATCGATGCATTGGATCGTCATCCTTTCATTTTGTTCGTGCTTGGTAAATGAAAAGAAATGGAATCTTTTTCGCAGTGGAATCAGTACCCTACCTATACCTAGGTCGAGCACAGTCGATTCCATCCATTTCAAAAGCGGAATGCAGTGTAACCGAGCTTAGGCTGAAAGAAGACCAGACCAAAAGATTCCAGTCGGACCTGAATCAGGTAAAGAAAGCGTACCAAATGAAAGCCCCGAAACTTCAACTAAAGCTATATCTTAAATAGAATAAAGCGAAGGGAGCCCACTTCCCACTCTCCCTTCCCCATCCCAGTAGGGGTGGCCTCGTCCTCAGGGACTACACCTTTCAAAAGGATAAACTTAGAAAACAAATAGAATCAAAAAGGCCATCATTAATGCGAACAAGGCAATAGCCTCGGTTAGAGCAAAGCCCAGGATTGCATATCCGAATAACTGTTTTGCCAATGATGGATTTCTTGCCACGGAATGAATTAATGAACTGAATACGTTTCCAATACCTATAGCAGCTCCCGCTGAAGCAATTGTAGCAGCTCCGGCACCTATTGATTTTGCACCTTCTAACATCTCGAATGGAGAATCGTCACCCTTTTTTGGGGGGAAGGTACTCCCCTATTAGTCCTTTCAGAAGACTTTTGTCTTCTTTGATTCTGCTCATCCATTCCCGGAGATTTTCAACACCTTTCTCCGAGGTAATTTCAAGTTGTTCCATAATAAGAAGGGCTACTGAGGAGTTTATCTCCCTTTGCTCGGGAAAAAGTTTGGTCAAAGGACCTACTCCTTTCTCCGATTCTTCTCGAACTTGTTCTTTTATTAACGCTTGAATTTCCGACTTTAGTCCGGATACTTCAGCAGGGTTCGCTTCCTGCGCCGGGGCTGGCGCCTGCGGTAACGGCGCTTGCTCTTGAGCCCCCCCCGGGGAAGCGACCGGATTAGCGGGGGCGTTTTGGGCGTCGGGTTGGGCAACCTCTTCACCCTCCTCATTAGGAAAGGGTTCGCCCAGGACGTTTATATCAAAAGACGTCCACCCGGAGCCCCTACTGCTACCCCCCATTTCACTTCTCCCTCCCACTGAGATGGAGTTGGATCCGCCGGACGATGCAGCAGCTCCTTCCGGATCCATCATCTTTAGTTCCCAACCATAAATTAAAAAGCCTACGGGAATTCCAAGGAAAGGTAAGCCAAGCATCGTCAATATGTGACGGATCGTTCTCCCCAGGAGCATGGATTTCAGTTTTCCCAAATAAATAGTCAAATCCAAGCCGAGTACCAAAGACAAGGAATAGAATAAGGTGAATACGCAACACAGTAGAAAAAAACGTATGGCAATGTCTCTAGCTCTTCTTACCGAAATCGGATTTCCTTTTCGTGCCATATGCGCCTTTTGTTATTTACTTTTTCCCCTTTTTTCTTCCCAGTTTAATATTTGTTCTCGCTTTTCCGCAAACTCTCCAAATTGTTGAGCCCAAAAGCAAGGCACTAACTACTGTAGAGCTCTTTGGGCCTCCCGCTTCTCCTAACCCACTTAGTGGATTCATTAGAGATTCTATTAAGTCTCCCCTCAAAGTAAGGTGGAGCGCTTTCCGCATCTGACCTAGTTGAAGAGGTACTTGACAGACTATCAAAAGACATCTTCCTAGTATCCGATAGCATAAATTGGACATCACTGGACGTTGTATGTCCATAGAGAACTAACGCCTGCTCATTCATGATATATTTGTTTGTAACCGTGCTCTGCTCCCCCCCAAAAAAGAGAGACTTGTTGGCCGGTTGGGTTTACCAATCAAGAACGAGATGGGACTCTTTTTTCTTTGTCGTTGCTTGGCTGTAAACCGAGTGCTTTTCGATCTTAGGCGATCTAAGGTTACCGGCTCTCCGGCCCCCTTTCGGTGCACTATTGGAGAGCTCACTGGGCCTGCCGCTTTCTCCAAAATGGAAAACTTTGAAGATTCGCTACTGAATCGTTCTATCACTAACGTCATTTCTCAAAATCAAAATCCATTAATAAGCATTAAGTCATCGTTCCGTCATCCAACATCCTTTCCGATACATAATTTTGTTAGTTAAGAGAACTTGTTCGTTCACTTGGTTTCTTTTCTATACATAGATTGGTCTTTGGTTAAATGGTTAAGACAACCAACTAGCCTGTTCGTTTAGTAAACATAAGTGCCCAACTCTTAGAAAGAGGATGGACCCTAAGACAGCTATTTCAATCACTTAGTTGGAAAAGGTAGACTATGGTATGAAAGAATCACTTCATCCTTCCTCTTCAAGACCAATAACTAGGTAGCCTGAGGAATTGTCTAAGTCCTCTTGCTTGACCTATTTCCTTTTTCTTTAGACTCAGGAAGAGAGACTGTGGACTCTACAATTCTGTTCGACAGCCGTTTGGCGGCTCGACAAAGACTGAATGAAGAAAGAAAGATAGAGTTTCACAAGTAAATCAGCCTTATCATCTTTTCGTCTTATCATTTTTCTATGAAAAGATGGTATAATCTTAGGATATCCAGAACCAGCTAAAGCTACTGGAAAAGGTAATAGGGTTGGTTGCCATGGATCCCCGCCGTAAGCA